AGAAAGTAAAAAGCCGTCTTTATTGAAGAAGACAAACCCTTTCGGTAGAAGTCAGAAAGAACCTAAAAGAAAGAGGACTGGAATCCATACATTGATTTTTTTTTGTTTTCACAATTTTTTTGAACCGTATGCATCAAAAGACGCGTGTACGGTTCCTAAGGGCTACAATTCTACCCTAATCAACCGACTTTATCGACAAAGATTCCTTTTTTTAGCACAAGTAGTTGATAGCGAGATCTCAAATCAACTTATTGGTCTTATGGTATATCTCGCTATTGAGGATCCGACCAAGGATCAGTATTTGTTTATACACTCTCCCGGCGGTTGGATACTACCTGGACTAGGGCTTTATGATGCTATGCAATTTGTACCACCAGATGTCCATACAGTAGGCATGGGGTTAGTTGCTTCAATGGGATCTTTTATCTTGGCCGGAGGAGAAATTACCAAACGTATGGCATTCCCTCACGCTTGGCGCCAATGATTTAAGAGAAAAAATAAGACTATGCCTTCGCCCTATGAAATAGGAATATATATTAAGTAAAAATAGCATGGCACTTCGAATTCGATATGATAATGATAAAATTTTGCATTTTTTTTTCAAAACATTAGATTATGTATCGAGAGAGTAGTATGGGAGAAAGGGTATTTCCGATTTTCTCTTATTTATCGGGAGCCCAGCTCAGCGTCACAAACCTTTTTTGTTCACACCGAAAGGCTCTTACAAATATTTCTATTATGTTATGCAGTTAGGCAAGGAGTGCGAAAAAAAACAGGATTTTTCTTTGATTGGCTCAAAAAGACACTTTGGGATTGCTGAATCACAAACAAAAAAAAATGAATATATTAAAAATTAATTAATTAATATAAGGCAACGGAGCCATCATAGTAGTTTTTAACTATTCCAAAAGGAAGGGTGGCTATTTGATCATTTAGACCACCAGGGTCTGATATATTTTACTTTTCCCTTTCTTGGAGGGTAAGGGTCAATTTTATTGTAAAGCCGTATGCATATGCAATGCATCAAAGATGCCCGTACGGTTGTTCAATTCTATCCTTTTTCGTATTATATTAGTCTTTATCTTTCTTTTCTCTTCGCTTTATCATGCGAGATAGAAGAACTTTTTATTATGTTATATCATCAGGGTAATGATGCATCAACCTGCTAGTTTGTTTTGTGATACACAAGCGGGAGACGTTACGTTGGAAGCGGGAGAATTGATGTCCCTGCGTGAAACCCTCACAAGGGTTTATGCACAAAGAACGGGGAAACCCTTATGGGTTGTATCCAAAGACATAGAAAGAGATATTTTTATGTCAGCAAAAGAAGCAAAAGCTTACGGAATTGTTGATCTTATAGCAGGTGATGATGTTGTAGCAGGTGAATGAAAATAAGCCGGAATACGTAATTTGAGATTTTATCTATGATTTTACTATTCTAATAACTGGAAGTAATTCTGAACTCTCCGGTTCAGATCAGATCAATCTAAACCAGCCCATTATGTATACAATTCAGCATGCCAACTATTAAACAACTTATTAGAAATACAAGACAGCCAATCAGAAATCGCACGAAATCCCCCGCTCTTCGGGGATGCCCTCAACGTCGAGGAACATGTACTCGGGTGTATGTGCGACTCGTTTAGATCAGACCATGAGCTGGTACAAAAGCAACAAAAAACTTTCCAGTATCAATGATCAGTACCGGGGAATAGTATAGAATGTAAGAAGGGACTCCATTCACTATATAAAAATAAAAAAAAAGAATAATCAAAGCTATCACATTCCTACATTGTGGATAAATTTTATGGTTTCCGTTGGTGCAAATCTCAATTTAAGATGAGAAGCAATTCTCCATTGGTAGCAAATGGTTAGCCATTAAGCGGAGGAAATCTTTTTTTTATTTACTTTCTTATTTACTTATTTAACTTTAACTTATTGAGTTACTTATTTAATATTGAGTTACTTATTTATTATTTAAATTTTTAAATTTTAAATTGACTTTTTTAATACTTAGTTAATTTAACTTAAAAAATGGACTTTTAAATAATAAATAAATAAAGAACGGCATAAAGAGTAAGCTCCTACTCTGGCAAGAACGGACTAAAAGGGTCAGCTACCCAGCTAACTTTCATAATTAAATACCGTTACTGTATAGGTAGATCTCATTGTGAAAGGCCTATTGCTGGATAATTCATGGGTAGAGCCAAAAAGGGTGAACTATACAAGTTACCAATAACGTTGATTAAATGAAGTAAAGGCTCCGGTGTATAGAGAAGACCTCACCGTTTAGGAAGTCACCATAGAAACGAAGGAACCCGCTATTTCTTTATCCATTTTTTTATATTTTTGACACCTATAACACAATATAATTTCTTATTTCGCATTGAAATGCCTAAAAAAAGAAAAAATCGCGGTCAGGAAGGTTATAGTAGCCAAAGCCCTTGGAATTTTTATTTTATACATTGGAACAATCCGTTTTGTTCTTAATAGATTAGGAAAGGGGAAAAGAATAACTGAAAGAAAAGAAAAAAATTAGTTATTCGGTGGAAGTTTCATCTATTCAATGACTAGAATTAGACGGGGATATATAGCTCGTAGACGTAGAACAAAAATGCGTTTATTTGCATTAAGCTTTCGAGGGGCCCATTCAAGACTTACTCGAACTATTACTCAACAGAAAATAAGAGCTTTGTTTTCGGCTGATCGGGATCGGGGCAGTCAAAAGAGAAATTTTCGTCGTTTGTGGATCACTAGGATAAACGCAGTAATTCGAGAAAAGGGGGTATCCTATAGTTATAGTAGATTAATACACGATCTGTACAAGGGACGGTTGCTTCTTAATCGTAAAATACTTGCACAAATAGCTATATTAAATAGAGATTGTCTTTATATGATTTCCAATGAGATAATAAAAGAAGTAGGTTATAAAAAGTCCGTCGGAATAATTTAAACGAAGTTTCCCGGAGAATGAACTCCGGGAAGGTAGAGTAGAAATTACTGGGATAAAATATGCTAAAATAGTCAAAACGAATGAACACACTCAGTAGAAAAAGCTTTCTCCAATTCTTTTTTTTTTTGTTTTTTCTTACGACCCGTTAATCTAATCTGGATTCTCGGAAAAATACCAATCTGCCTTTGAGTTCGGATTCAAATTCTGATTCCATTATGATTCCAAAGTAAGCCTAGTTATTTCTGGTTCTGGTCCTGGTTCTGGTTCTAAGACGAGTAGTTCTAGGGATCGACTCCTTTCTTTCAACATTTTTATTATTGAGAAAGGGTAACAAAGATAAAATACGAGCTTGTTTTATAGCAATAGTAATTAATCGTTGTTGTTTCAAGGTCAATCTATTCACTCGTCTAGATAATATTTTCCCTTGTTCACTAATAAATCGACTAATTAAACTCATATTTCTATAATCAATCCGATCGCCCGATTGAATCGGGGGCAAACGTCTACGAAAAGATCGCTTGGATTTAAGAAGAGGTCGTTTGGATTTATCCATAGTTTGTTTTAGTTTATTCCTTATCTTTATCTCGAAAATCCTATTTCTTAATTCTAATTTTGAAAGTCACGGATATAGGATTTGTTTATTTTATATTTAAATATGTTATATATAATGTTATTTTTTACCCTTCCTTTTAAATTTGAAAGGGTAACATACAGGTATTCAGTTCGCCCTATTTCTTTATCTCCCCATGAATTGTATATTTGTGACAATGCGGACAGAATTTTCTCAATTCTAATCGATTAGGTGTATTGTGACGGTTCTTTTGAGTAATGTATCTGGAAATGCCTCTTGATACCCTATTAACCCCGTTTCGGACACAACTGGTACATTCCAAAATCACCGTTACTCGGACATCTTTACCCTTGGCCATGAACCTCCTTTGGATTTTTTATTTATTCAACTCTTCTACAACACGAAGAAGAAGAAAGGGTGGAAAACAAATAGAAATTACTAACTTGAAATCTAATTCTAAAAGAAAGATCAAAGTACATAGTAAATTAAAGTCATAGTAAATAAAATAAAAAAAAAATAATAAGTAATACAAAGAGTTAGAAACTCTATTTCAAATCGAAGTACAGTATTTCATTTCTCATTTAAATATCTTGTATAATACTCTTTCCTTAGACCCACATTTTCTCTTCTACTCCCCCATCCCTCTATTATTTATTATTAATATTCATTTTTTTTATTGAACCCGAGCCTCGCCTATGTTGAATCCACTCTTTTTTTTCCCTTTCCTCCCTTATTTTCATTTTCAAAATAGAAAAAAGGGAAAAAAGAGAAAAGAGGAGAGGGGGTTAGTCACAGATATTTTATTCTATCTTTAACCTTCTTCATTCCTTCCCATCTCAATAACTAAAATGAAAAAAAGGGGAATGTCAACGCATCCGGAAAAAAACGATTAATCTCTATCAATAGACCTGCTAAAGCCCCGAACCATAGCGTACTTAGTACTGGTGCCACAGAGAGATATGTTTTTAAATCTCGCATCGAAAACCCTCCTTTTTTATTGTAATACAAACATCGGTAGTTAAGGACCACTTATAGTTGTACACGTAATCCATAAGATTCCTCTAATATTAATATATTAAATTTTGTACAATGGTCCAGTAAAAGTAAATAGGATTTTTTTCTTTTCTTAAAACAGAAAAAAAAGCATCTCCCCCTTACCGAGCATTTGCGAAAAATACTCATTTCTTTTTTTATATGTATACAAGTCTTTTACTATTATTATATGTTAATATATGTTATATTATTATTTAACTATTATTAATTATTCTATGTTAATATATGTTTATTATATGATTATATGTTAAATGTTAAATGAGAGAAAAAAAAAAGATGAACTGGGCACAAAATTGTGTATATCAACGGAGGAAATAACGATGTGGAAAACAAGACAGGAATTCTCTACAATGACACTGTAAAGCAATGGAAGGGATGTGGCGCAGCTTGGTAGCGCGTTTGTTTTGGGTACAAAATGTCACG